ATTCTCATATACAGAGATACGAATTCTTTCCTTCAAAAGCAAGTGAGTTAGACTCTGGTTCGTAGCATACTTGGATCGAAAGGTCATGATAAGAGTTTCCGAGTGAGTCAAAGGTAAATTGAGAAATGCAGGGTCACCCGTAATTGATCAGAAACAATCACATTAGCATTAGCCTTTCGAACGAAGGAAATAAAGGGATTGGGAAAAACGTATTACGCAAGTACCAGTAATCTGAAAACCCCCTAGTTCTCCACCTAGGACTCCCGGCCCTACTAAATACTAAATAGGGGAGGCATTTCCTTGTTATTGATCTTCGGACCAGGAAATAAGAACCAAAGCGCGCGCAAGGGTTCTGAAAAGACAGCCAACGGAGTTGAGGAGTGGATTCGCACTGAAGCGCTGTCGTCGTCGGTCCGTATGAGTTATTCTCTCCATAAACATAATGGGGAAATGGCTTTTTCATCCAAGCTTGCATTCTTTTTCTTCCACTCCCCCACCTTAGCAGCCGATACCAGCTCTAGAAGACCAAAAATCTCCGCTCTATCGAGAGTTGATTTTCTTAGGCGTCTGTCCCAGCCGACGTTTTTATTTACTCCTCCCTAGTGGATTCACCAGTCTTGCGGACTCCCTGAAGCTTACTTACGATCGAAATCACTATTTTCTATACGAAAGAACTAGATCACGATCTCGCGGGACTAAGCACGGAAGCAGTTAGAAAGGGAAAGCCAATCGGAAATGATTTTCTCACTACGAATCAAAAAGAAAACTCGGAGCGAGAATCAACATCCTTACTTAGGATTAGGCTAGGTCGCTTGAGGCTTATGGCGCTTCCTCTGCGGCTTGTCGCGCTTAAAGAAGGCAAAAAGCTGTCAACAAGGGCCGGGGGAAGGAAGAGAATGCGGGAGAAGACGGAATGGGAGCTAGCCGTGGTCTCGGACATGAAAGAAAAGGGTGTCAGGATCCGTGATCGAGAATGGACTTTGAATAGCCATATGGGGAATCACCCTTTCATGGTCGTCGAACGAGTGGCAGTGCAGTCAGTAACGTCGACAGAGGGCAGCTTTCGGGGCTTACTAGAAGAATGGCCGCGTAAACTTTCTACAAACCTTCGTAAATTGGCTCTATACTTTTCAACGATGCTTTTGGTTGAAGAAAGGTTGGCAAGTAGTTGTCCTTTGTTCGTCTTCCTCACGGGTGGAAAATGTATCCACCTTTTCGGTCGGACAAAGGCATGGAAGTAGGTTCCCCTTTATGGTTGATCCCTTGGAATCTCCTCCGCTAAAATCCGAGGTTTCATAAGGCCCTGCTGGAATCTCTGTTCTTGGCAGGAGGATACCTCGTGTTATGACAGATAGTTAGCGTAGGCGGCCACAAAGGCATTCGCCGGAGAACCATTCCTCTACTGCGCTTGATTTCTCCTTTGGTCTTGCTACGCCTCCAGTTTTGACAGGTTTACTGGGCGAAAGTAGCTCCTCTCAAGTATGCTTTTGATGCCGAGTAACCTGTTGAGTCTTGACAAGGAAGATTACATCTTTCTGGAAATAGACTTGCCCTCAAGGGAAACAACTGAATTCCCTATTTCTATTAAGTAAACCGAAGGAAACTCAAACCTTTACTCAGATATTTGAAATCTGGAAAGGAAAGAGAGCTTAGCCAACCACTACATATCACTCGCTCACTGACCTCAGTTCGCTACGTTCGCTTAAGAGTTGCTAGTAGCAGCTTAAGGTTACTAAGATGTTCGGAGCTAAGTAATTTCTTACGCTATTTAAATCTTGTATGTACTAAAATAAAAAGAAGTAGCCAAAAGAGAGGCTAGAGAGGCTCTGGGTTATATTCTATTTGTGATGATTGACAAGGGGCTGGACCAGCTCCCCTCATAAGAGACGAAGTTGGAAAGAGTACCCCCCTTTTTCTCTTTGGGTAGGAACATTTCCGGCCTATTGAGTAGCACTTCCGGCTTATCAGCGGCAGCTGCTGCATCCGTCGATTCCTTCAGTTTTGTCTATTTTGCTTCACTTAATACAGTGATATGCAAAATGGAAGCCATTCTCTACCTTAAAGTGAAAGGGAATTGGGTGATTCCACCGCTGGCTCTAGGCTCTCTAAGCTCATGGTCCGACCAGCTCAGTGGATTCCGTTTTGTATCCCTTTTCTGCCCTTTTTGTCGCTTTTATACAGTCCTATGGGATTTCACCCCTTCCTCTCAAAGAAGGAGGCGCCGTAGATAAATAAAGCTCGGACATCGGCCGCAGGAGACCCTTCCTTCTACAAAAGGGAAAGAGCCCTCGACAAAGACCTGGACAAAGACAAGAGCTCCGGAGAAGCAACACCGGGTTTACTCTACTCTCTATCAAGGGCACCGATCTACTCCTACTACTAGGGCCCCGAACAGGGCACTAACCAATGCCCTTAACAATGACCGAGACCTGGACAAACAACAAGAGACCTTGACAGAGACAAAAACGAAAACAAGGGAGGATTCCCTTCTACGAGTGATGAACAGGCAACGGAATAAAAGCGGCAGAACGAGAAAGAAGAGCTCATTTTTACGCTGTTGATTTGAAAAAGTTCTGTTAGGTTCTTAGTAGCAATCGGCGACCTTTACTCGGATTTCCAAATGACCATCGTCAAATCGTTTACGGCATGGACTACCAGGGAATCAACTATTCTATTATCCTATTCATCAGTAAAATGGTCTACAGCATCCCAATACTTCGCTTTGGTCGAACCAGAGACTTCTGACTCCACCGTTAGAACCAATAAAGCAAATAATTGACCCATCATATCATCCAAAGAAACGGAAAATACCAAAAAGTTCAAATTCACAGCTAATAACATAAATTATATAGAATATTATGGGGCTCTCTCCCTTTCCCTCTCGAGAATAAAAAGTTGTTGTCTGAGAACGTCGTTTTCTTCTTTTATAAAAGCACTTTTTTTTGAAAGAGCTTCCCATTGAGTTTTTAACTCTTGGCGATGTTGCAGATCTAATCGGGCCGCGTGCTTTTGTTTTATAAACCCCTCGAAATGCTTTGCCTGGGTGCTTTGTACTTCTATAAAGAATGGCGATTCGTGTCTTTGTTCGCATAAGCTTTCTATGATCTGGCATAGAGCGGCGTGGTCGAACTCTATGCTTTTGTTTTCAAGGTGAAGATGAATTATTGAATCAAGGTCTTGCGGATCAATGAATAACTTTGGATCCGCTCGACCATAAAAAATTATTTGATACATTGAAGTAATTTGCTCCCGAGTTGCAAAACACAATTCCGTATTTAGAAAGTCTCTCACCATGATCTCGTATTTCCCGGGTGAGAGTCTGTGGTTATGCAATCGGTGGCGTACGAATTCCACCCATTCTGGATCCTGATCCGGTTGCTTAAGATAGTGATCCAGCAGGTTTAGTTCAGATGGCAGAATACCTAAAAGGCTATGTGGAAAGAAAAAAAAGCTCCTATTTTGGAAAAAGAGAAAGCACCCTCGTACAAAAATGAATAAAAAAACAATAAATTTCAAACAAAAAACAAGTCGTTGCACGTGAAGATTCCTATGATAATAAGAATAAACCTTTGCTTGCAGATGCAAAGGGCAAAAACAGACTATGGCAATAAAGAAAGTCAAGAGGAAAAGGCATGACCAGAAGAATTGTGTGAAATAAGTGAATTTATCCAGTTGAGGCATTCTTGATTCAGTGATGTGACTTCTCCTGCTCCCAAGGGAGACTTGCTAATTCAGGAAGACTTGCTCTTTCAATTCAATCGCCTTGGTTTTTCCAAGAAAGGCGTGGTAAACTGAAAGGATTGGGCATTGCTTGGGCCGAGTGTTGTAAAGACTGGCTACAACGCAAGAAAACGGATGCGCGTTAGGGACTATGTCGAACAAAACCTGAATCCCATGGCCACCACTTATCCGCCTCCTTCAGCACTTTTTTCCAGATTCGGCTTGTTCTTTTTTTCCCGTTTCACGCACTTCCTTTTCTTCCAGGGCAGGGGGCTGGTTTCCCGGAGTAGGAGGTATCTTAGAACGGTCAGTCGGGTGACTGATCTTGAGTTCAACTCCTCTCCAAGAATATTTGAATAGGACATCTACCCCTTTTGATACCGCAATCTTTTCGAGTGCCTTTCTATCCCTTCGGTGGATAAAGAAGGCTAGAAAAAGATATATGAGGAAGAGCCCCTGCAGAAAAAAGACAACAAGACAAAAGAAGAAAACTCTGTCGGTTTGAGTCACAAACGTGCAAAAATGCGCTAAACTGTTCATCAAGATCAATATAGTTTTCTTGTAGTTCTGCTTCTTGCTCTAACAGAAAGACTTGTAGGAAATCTGGTTGGTCCAACCAAGAAAAACATGGGGGTCTTTGGGCATCTCACAGGAAATGGAACTTCTTTTCTTTACGTAATTTCAGCCTTCATCGAAAATCCTAATTTTATGCTTTTATTTAGCTTTTTTATTTTAACTTTCATCGGTCTTTCGTGTGTGTGTTTTTTTTAGTTTCGTGGAGATCAAGTAAGTAAGTAGGTAATCACACTGTGGATCTCCTCCATACATTGACAGTACGTTCCATTCAGGAGCAGGGGCGGATCCTCCTATAAGACCCCGCTCTCTACTGATCCTAACTATTATGTCTGAGCCAGGATCAAACTCTTCTTTTGATAGAATCGTCGTTATATACTATGCTATTCCTATTTTGGGTTAAGCAGCCTACCGGTTCTGGGTGTCAGATATGAGCTATTTCCTTCCCATTACGTCATGCGCATTCTTCTAATTCACAAAGAAAGCCTTTCGCTCATAGATTAGGCGCCTCTCTTTAGTCCATTTTTTATGGTATGCTTATCGGCTTTGCTCTCTCGTACAGGGGTTATAGGGTAGGGTCACGGCTTGCCATTACGGTATTGGTTCTTTAATGCGAAGTGGCTCGTCATGAGCTTTATGATAACAAGGTCAGGAGTCCCCTTCAAAGTAAACTAATCCCATTGTGCGGCAAAGTTCTCTGGCATAGAAATGCTAAGGAAACCCTCGTTTTTCTTATCTACCCAAAGTAAAGATTCATCTAGAAACTCCAAGTCAGGGCCTACCATCATATTTCAAGACCCAACTCCACTTCGTTGGTCGGAACCAGCTCCGCTTACTTCTTTTGGCTCCGTATCTCGAGAGACGGACCACTACATCATGGTTTCGAGAGCACTATGAAAAGCATTCCATCTGGGTTCCTCAACAATTGGGAGGAAAGGCTTTAGAAAAGGGATCTCCTCGCGCACTTCAAAATGTGCCTTCTTTCAACTGGAAACGACTTGCACTGAAGACATCTTGATGTGGATTAAGGAGGCATTTGAGCAGTCCTTTTCTTTCGAATTTCTATCCTAGCGGACCCTTGCTTTAGCTTTCTTTTCAAAGCCCACTCTTATGAATCCCCATGACTAAGAAAGCCCTGGTAACTGACGAATTGTCAAGCTTGCTTTCGCTGACCCCTCTTCCTAAAGAGGACCATGTACCATAACTTGCCTGGCTTTGATCCGGGATTTTACCTATCTCAAAAGCTAAGAGTTTATTAGCTCAGGCGCCTCTTCCCTCCAGTGTTGGACCATCGGAGCATGCCACGCCTATGGAATTAGGTGACTAAGACCGGCGCGCTTACTCATTTCCCTTTTATGGATCAAGCGTATAACCAATCGTGAAACTGCTGTTGGAAAAAAGTAATTCACAGTCAAAGACGGACCGAAGCGAGTAAACTACCTCCTAGGATTGAGATAGATACGAGACTGGCCCTGAACTCCAGCGAACCACTACAGGACCCGAATTGGACTGAACCCCCGCCTAGGCACTCCTACAACGGATAGAGCCTTGACTTCTTTTCTTCGGGGGATGCCTTAAACTAATAATCCCGTACTAGCTTTTCTAAGTAGAGCTGCGCTCTCCCTATAACGCCGCAAATCCCAATAGAACGAAGAACTTACCCTATTATTATATTACCCAAACGAGGAGATAGACTATCAGCTTACCACTTACTTAGATACGGCTGAAGCAGAGCCGGGGAACGAGACGGGTTGAGGTTGAACCAGGAAAACAAGCCACAAAGACGGTGTTTGAGCCCGCTGCCCCTTTCTATTACAATTGATTTCCCTACTCCTTCACCTTGGAGCTATAGATAAGATCTACCCTTCAGTGAGCTACGGACTATCTCCATTTAGTCCTACTTGACTGGCTCACGTACTATGAGCCTATCCCCGCGCATGAGAAGAGGAGTGAGAGAGAGCCCATCACCTTACTAGAAATAGAACTAGAAAGCCCATCCCCTTCCTCCAATTCCATATAAGATATGCCTTTACTTTCACTCCCTACTGAACTGACTCTTCCTCTCCCTTTGAAGCTAAAGCTCCCCTTGCCCTTGAACTTGAAGATAAAATACTACTTATCCGGAAAAGAAGTCCCAAGGAAACCAAAAGGTAAGGAAGTTCACTCGTTAGGGCGAGGCAACGTAGTCGCTTTAGCGAAGCTTAAGGACGAGACGAAACCTTAATTCAATTTATATCAAGATTCAAGGGGAAGACTACTATTAGGAAATTATCCTTGAATCCAGCAGTGGCGATAGAGATCGAGTCCGCAACTCTCTCGTCTGTTGTCGGAGGGGCTAGGCTACTATAAGGGATCGATCCCACAGCCAGAAAAAGCTAAGGATACCCTTTTTTAGCTTCTAGTCTTTGAACAGCTGAAAAGACTGGATCTGAGAACGAAAAAGCTGTCGAACGAACAAGTAGTCCCATCCCACGCCTGACTCTTCGAATGCTTTGGGCATAGTTCATAGAAAGATTCATGCTAAGGACTAGCGCTCTGTTGCTGCACTCTCACAAAGCAGACTTCCCCGATTAGGACTATAAGACATGGGAGAGAGGAATGCAATAGCGGTTCAAAGACACATGGTATGAGCTAGCGGCGATACATAATGGAATAGAGGATAGCGCTTGAGGTACGGGAGCATAATAGTAATAGCACAGGACAATATCAACAGATGGCACGAGATAGTCGCTCTTTCAGATAATGTGATAGCGCCTTGATTTGATCGAGCCACGAGGCGAGGGTCCGAAGGAGACGGTTGTTATTCCAGCTAACGGCTAAACCATAGAATAGTCATAGTAATTGGCACAGTCTACCTCACCCTCGGCAGCTAGGCAGAGTTCAAATAGGCATATCTAAGATAGGCCTTCTATGGCAATATAAACATGGCATCTCAGGAAGGCTTTCGGATGCAATAGAGGGCAGTTTGGTAAATCAATGATGAGGGATAGCGCGATTGAGAGTGAAATAACCATAATGAGAGGCTAGGTCCTATAATTGAAGAGATAGGGGGCGATTTTGGACTATCGGGGAAGAGGCTTCACTTAGGATTCTAGAGTAAGCGGCCGACCATTAGTTCAGGGATATTCATCCCATGCCGAGCTACCTGGGCTTCTGGGCCTACGCAATTCTGTTGACTAACCATGGATAAGTCCGATTCCCCCACCCTATCTAAAATAGGGAGACTGAGATGAGTGCCAAAGAGTTAGAATTAGCTGCTTCTGCCCTCGGCCCATATACCAGCGAACTACGTACTTTCCGTTGCGTCCCAGGTATGTAACTCGCTCTAGACAAACGTGGGCTTACTTTCCAATAGCAGGGTTGAGAACTAGACAGGGCTGGCGCTTGAGAACTAACACCGTCCACAAGCACTAATATCGGCCGGTTCACTTGAAACTCGATTGGTTTGCTTTCCACTACTAATGTGTGTTTACTTCCCACGCTGTCCACTAGTAATAGATAACTATCCATTTAGCTACCGCTACCCACGTTTTTATTTCCTATCTGTCTTACTGAGGTATTTGTTCTTCTCTAATTTCATGCACAAAAAAGCAGAGAGTTGAGGTGAGAAGAGAATTCCTACTCCTAAGTTTCGGCCGGCAAGCACGAGGGCTGGTTCAAGGCAAGTCGAATCATAAGTCGAGGCCCTATTCCTACTTACTTTCTTATGCGCTGAAAGAATAGCCATTTTCGTGCCATATTCCTCTATCAATTCCTTAATCAATAGGGGAATATCCGATCTTCGAAAATCCACCGCTCTTGCTGAGAATAGGATGGGCGTATGGACAGTGAATCAATAGTATAAACAATAGACGATTAGGAAAGAACAAAGAAGGTCTTTGCACCAATCCCCTCTTTGAAGGACAACTTCTATTGTTTAATGGACGAGGAGTAGGAGGGAAGAACGAAATTCATGCTAGGTTGTGAGGGAATGCCTTCTGACTCTTGGAGAATCAACTGCTTGAGAATCTATCCCTTTTTTCCCGAAACGGACATACATATAATAGTCTAAGGAATATGCCCACAATCGGGCGATAGACGGATATAATCCTACCAAACTTAGAGAAAGTCTTCTTGCCCTAGAAGCCAAAACTCTTAACTAACTCTTAGGCGAAAGGCTTACATGCTGAAGAGCCTGGTATGAAAGAAAGCTAGAACTCCGAGTACAGACAGAGAGAGGGAGATATTTTATTATATAAAATAGGCTGTTAGGAAGAAGAAGCTGCAGATGTTAGAAAGTGAACTGTACTGCTAAATTCCGTAGAATTCCGGGAATTGGAACTGGCAAAAGAGGAGACTTTTGCATACCTTACTTACTAAGACATTAAGGAAGCTAACTACAAGAAAGACAAGAACTGCATTAAACAAACTAACTGCAGGAGGATAACTGCAATAAAGAACATAAGCTGCTTAATATTCTAACAATTAGCTCATTCCTTTAGGAGTTCATAAAGAAAAGGAATTTCCCGCAGTGGCCTTTTTTCTTTTTTTCGTTATAAACCTAGTTTCTATCTATGTCATCCTCATAAGGGAATGATGCCCAGATAAAGGGATTCTCGAGAATCTAACTGCTAGTTTCGGCTATCTTTCCTGTTCAAATAAAGCAAGTGAACCAACCCTAACGTAGCTTGCTTTCTGGGTGTCGGTATAGGTAGGGCAGCTCATAGAAATTAAAAAGTTCTTTGCGGTAAGCGTTCTTACCTTCCTCTACTATTCTTGGCCTTTAGTCTTGATGCGAGTTGGACAGTGAACCGTAGACTGTTAGCTGGAGCGAATACTAGCAAGCGAGTAGGACAGTTCTCTCTTCTAGCTCTTAAGGCGGATTAAGAAGACTAGCCAGTTGACCGTTAGCTCTTATGGCTGGAGAAGAGTCGTTAAGGCGGATAAGGGCGAGTAAGCCGTCAGTCTTCTAGTCTGTTAGTCTGTCAGTTGGAGAGTGAAGGCCAATCATTCCGGTTCTCTGAGTTTCCCTCGACAATGCCGGATATGTTCTCAGATGCCGGGTGGTGGAACGATCGATTCAATCGAAAGGCTAGGAATCGTCTTCTCCTATGCCGACACTACTACGACTAAGACCTAAAGGGCAGGTAGTAGTGGATTGGGTCTTTTCGGTACTGTATTAAACCCTGTAGCCTAGAAAGCTTTTATTTATTTAATATACAAATAACACCGTGCACATACAGATAGCAACGATCTGGAGGCTGGTGGGTACTTTGACTGAGGTGAAGAGAAGCCACCGGAGGCTAAAGGCTAGGCTTAGTAGGGCTCGAACCTACAATATCACCGTTATGAGCGGTACGTTTCAACCAATTAAACTATAAGCCCCTACGGAACTTCACACCAGTCTTTGAAGTCAGATTATGAACCCCAACTTCCAAAGGCATTTTCGGGGACTAGCCTCCTTCCTTCTTTCTTCGATCGGAATACGAATGAGATCAAAAAGGCCATCATTGGGGCAAACGATGCAATAGCTTCGGTTAGAGCAAAGCCCAAAATGGCATAACCAAATAATTGTTTAGCCAATGATGGATTTCGCGCTACGGAATGAATCGAGGAACTAAGGACGTTTCCAATACCGACAGCAGCTCCCGCTAAAGCAATTGTAGCAGCTCCGGCACCCATTGATTTCGCACCTTCTAACATCTCGAGTTTAGAATTATCCTCACACTTTTCATTCTTTCTCTTCTTTCCCAATAAGTTTTATCATATAGCAAGACTCGTGACCCCGTGTTCTAAGATCTTTTTTCACTTGGTCAATGAACTTCATCTCCTTTATGTCTTTTTCGGCTGGGCCCCATTCGGGGTTTTCGTCTAGCGCGTCTCGCTTCTCGGAAAAGAAGTCTATGAAGGATTCGGTTGGATGGTAGGCGGCATCTTCCCTCAAGGAAGGATGCTGGGAGATAATTTGATTAAAGAGAGAATAACATTCCTGTTTTTTCTCCCGGATCTGCAGATCCCGGCTTTCGAATTCGAGAAGTCGATTATACTCTTTTTGAGAGGGACTCAACAATAGTGCCGTTTTTACTTCTGCCCAATATTCCCCCTTTATTTTATCAAGGAGAAAGGGGCTATTCTCCCTTTCGAGTTTTACAATCCGCCCTACCATAGAGGCCTCCATACTCCTATTCTGTTTTATGGAAAAAGGTTCCCACGCTTCTGGGGCTCCCACTTCGAGTGCAGGAGAATTGGGACCCTGCGGTAGCGCCTCTTGAGAGGGCAAAGGTGGGGAATTGGGACCCTGCGGCTGCGCCCCCTGTCTCCCGCTCAAACTTTCCTGCAAAGTGTTCAAAAAAGGAATTAATGCCTCCATTCACTCGGACATTCGTAATCCTTCGATCTCGATATTCAAACTGACTCCTCCTACTCCTCCTTCATCGTCGTTGGTCCTTCGTTCACTCCAAAACGTCATTCGACTTGCATGTGTTAAGCATATAGCTAGCGTTCCTTCTGAGCCAGGATCAAACTCTTCTTTTGAGTATGATTGGGCCCTGCAGTGGTAGAACCTGGTGAACCGGGCGTACTATTTCCCAACCTTCTGTGAACTTTGCTTCTCTTAGGATTGAATATTTTCTTTCTTCTTTATTGTTTGCACGTTTGTATGAGAATAAAGCTAATCTCCTTCGGTAAGCACATATAGGGTATCGAGCCCTCGGCGCTTGAGAGGACCCCGGGGAGCTCTTCTGTGATAGGCTCCGAGTTCCTGACTCTACTAGGCAACTAATACATTCTATGAGGGAGTGCTTGTCTGTTTTGGTTCATAGATTGGATATTGAATTCTCCGAAGATGAGTATCCCTCGAGCCTGACTTCCAAGCACTGCTTCTATAGTCAACAAAGAAGTAGGGTTTCAGACTTCGTCATGAGTTTGACCTTCTGTTCTAAGAAAGAATGCCTGAGCTTCTGTAGCGACTAGTCAATTTCTCTAAAATCCCATACACTGACATCAGTTACTGAAAACCGAGATATGGGCATAAAGAAAATAAAACTCTTTGCTCGTGAATATGCGATGTGAAGGATGCCAGAACTATAGTTGAATCGACCGTTCACTCATAGGTAGCTGTGAATGAGAATGGTAAGCGAAGATGTAATTATATTCACTAGGATAACTAGGAGTGAATAGATGGGGGAGAAAAGAGGATCAGGGACTCATCGGGAGGAATGAATTGAACGTTCGCTCACTGTCTTCGATGAGAAAGGGCCATGTGATAAGCGAAGAAGCAAGGAGGATTTCATTCTGAGTCCATATAGATTCAAATAGTTTCCTAACCCAGTCACTCAAATAGTTCCAAGATTGAAAAGGATAGTCCAACAGATAGAATAACGAGCAGCCAATACAAATAATTTTAATAACTTAGAGGTTGCCAGGATCATTTCCCGGCTTTTCTACCAGCTGACTACTCCTACTTTGTTCTGTATAGCCCGCTTACGCTTAAACAAGGCCTTAGCAAAAGCGCATCTTGCACTAATTTCACTAATAGATCTCTGGTTCCAGGGGTTCGGATCGGACCGGCCTACTTTCTTCGGGTACCGGACGTACTCTTTACCTTATAATTCTAAGGAGACATTCAGAATCGTCAAAATAGATTCAAATGGCTTTTTTTGATCCTTTCGCCAAGAAAGAGAAGAGGGTAGGAGTTTCTACTGGTCAGATATCGGAACTTTCCTGGCTCTTTCCCAGAAGCTTCACCCACACCTGCTTTCGGACCTCATGAAGTTATTCGACAAGCAAGCCCGCTCGGACCTTCGGGGTCCTTCTAAAAAGAAAAAAAGAGAAGTGTGTACCCTTGACCAACCAGAGAGGAGAGCTATAGGAGCAAGACTGTGTTTGGACTGTACGCGTGCCGAAGGAAGATCGTGTCTATTTACGTCCATATAGGTGGAAAGCTGGAAGCTTCAATAGTTCCCTGCTGAACCTTAGAGTGCTATGATGGGGTATTTTAGTGATAGGTTCTATAGGAACTGGTCAAATACCTAGCGACAAACTCCTATGTTCCTTTCATTACGGTATTTATGAACAAGTTCCTGGATAAGAATCCTCAATTTATTGCTGATATCGATATGGATAATAGTTACAATATTGATGACGATATCGATCGTGACCTTGCTACAGAGCTGGAACTGCTCACTTGGATGAATGCGCTAACTATGGATAGGGAGATGAAGGCGGAAATAGCCCGATTCCCTTCAATTCGAATTAGCAAGAGCAATGTATCCTTGCGGATCCCCAACATTCATGATCTGGATGTGAATGAGTCGAATTACTTATCCCTCGGGCTATTAGTGAACCATCTCTCCAGGGATTGTGAAAGATGTTCTCCTAGAAATCTTCTTGTTATTGCTTCGACTCATATTCCCCAAAAAGCTCTAATAGCTCCGAAAAAATGAAATACGTGCATTAAGTTACGAAGGCTTCTTATTCCACAACAATTTTGCACTCTTTCATATACTAGGCTTGGAAAAGAAAATGTTCCATATGGTCCATAACCATGGGGCCCAATGCACGAGATATTGTAGCACTTACCAATGAGGTCCTATCAATTAGTATTACACAGAAGAAATCAATTATAGACACTAATACAATTCGATCCGCTCTTCATAGACAAACTTGGGATTTGCAATCCCAGGTAAGATTGGTTCAGGATCATGGGATCCTTTTCTATCAGATAGGAAGGGAAATGTACTTCTCCCCATAGATCCTATATCTATCTATCTGAAGAATAAATCATGTAACGAGGGGGATTCTTATTTGTACAAATGGTACTTCGAACTTGGAACGAGCATGAATAAATTGACGATACTTCTTTATCTTTTGAGTTTTACTGCCGGATCGGTCGCTCAAGATCTTTGGTCTTTACCCGGACCCGATGAAAAAAACGGGATCACTTCCTATGGACTCGTTGAGAATGATTCTGATCTAGTTCATGGCCTATTAGAAGTAGAAGGCGCTCTGGTGGGATCTTCACGGACAGAAAAAAATTGCAGTAAGTTTGAGAATGATCGAGTGACATTGCTTCTTCGGCCCGAACCGAGGAATCCGGATGCAAAACGGATCTTGTTCTATCCTTGATCAGAGATTTCTCTATTCAAAATACGAATCGGAGTTTGAAGAACCCCGCAACAGATAGAGGAGGATTTATTCAATCACATAGTTTGGGCTCCTACAATATGGCGCCCTTGGGGCTTTCTTTGTATCGAAAGGCCCAATGAATTGGGATTTTCCTATTGGTCCAGGTCAAATCGAGGCAAACTCTTTACTGATGATTGGTTTTCTTCGGACTTCTATCAAATATATATTGTTAAGTGCCTTATCGTGTTAAGCAACAATAAAATGAGGAAAAACCTAAATCAAATTGAAATCAAGCTCCTCAAGGATCAAAACCCTCGGTAACCGGCGCTACGACCCCGCAAGGCACTACTGTAGCACTCATTGGCCCTAGATTTATGTCTCAACTATAAGAGCTTTCATTCTGTTTGTGTTATATACGATATTAGATGTTGCTGGTTCGGCGAAGTCGATTTCCAAAACAAGATTCGAAATTAGAAACGGATTCTTGACTTTTCTTTTTTACCATCTCCGGAAGAAGAAGGACTCTCCCCAAGTGAATGAACTTTCCGCTAAAGCAATTGAATCAGCTCTTGAAGCAATAGGAGAACTCATTCCCGCATGCAGATGTCCCATCCTATTTTCTTCTATTCTTTTTAGCTACAACCGAGGAAGCTGCATTCAATCGATTGGGTTTGATCGAGGAAGATACTTTTCCTTCTGGATCTCCATCCTTGACTATAGTCAATAGAGATGGATCCACTCAGGATTGAACTAGATTGGGCAATTTGATCTATAAGAAGACGATAATAGATCCTCATGGGTAGGACGGGTGCCAAAGTCTCCTTAAAGCGGCCTATTCAAAGAAGATAATGGGCGCACTCGACGAAGACTATACTTGGTTGGATTGAGCTCTACGGGAATGGGGCACGGAAGAGATGGGGGTTTCACTTTAGAATTAGAACATCTACACCGGCCGCATCTGAAACAAGAGCGAATATTCCCATAAGAAAGGAAATGGGGCATTCTTCCTTTTCTGGTTCACGTGCAGAACGCATTCTAACAGCTGTAAAACAAACCCAATGTCCTTCCCGCAGGGGAGTCAGTTGAATGTGGGATAACCAAAAATGCCCTTCTCTTTAATAGCAACCGATTCTAGCAGCTTAGTCTTGCAAAGATGAGGTTTACCTTAACAATGTCTTGGTTGGAGCTATGGATGGGGTATGCCTATATCTGTCTATATGGCAATTCTGCACTAAATACAGCCCTTTCTTAAGGCAGTTCAGTTGCTTTGAGATGAGCCCACAATGCATCCATCTCACACGAACCCTATTTTATTAGTGAAGGAGCTTTCTGTCTTTCTGGGCATCGCTCTCCGTTTTTACAATAAACGTTGCCGTTGTGAAAGTGAAATGAACCACTGTAATTGAATCAGCTGCACATTCATATTCCTCGAGAAGGAAGCAGAAGACAAGGATGGATAGCACCCCGGTTTTCTGAATGCCACCTTCATTCAATAGATGTAAAACAACCTTCCAAATGGGGAACCATCATACCCGCTTTCTGTTCAAGAATCGGTAGAGGTTTTAAGGTAGACTACCGAGCTCCAGTCTCCCTAAGCGGAGTAAGCTCCCTTCTCCTTTCACTCTTCAACCTTCTCTTGATTTAGGAGTGAATACCCATAAATCTTCGCATCTACGAATAGAAAGGGTCTATTTTTCCCGCCTGTATTGCTTGTCCTGATTCTCCTAGTTCGGATGGAACCCCTGATGAGACAATAGAAGAAAGCACTACTTATTCGAAGTAATGCCAACGCTCCTCTAGGGCCTTTCATCTTTCTATCCTTCTCATCTCACATGCAAAGAATAGAATACGGTCTTTCGGAATAGAATACGGTGAAAGCGGATAATCCGGCGTCTGCTTATCCCTCTTTGGGTGGAGATGGTGAAAGTCATCCCGCAGAAGCAGTTGGGAGAGAAACCTTGCCTTAGCTATTCTTTTAGCAGTGCTTTTTCGAAGGAAAAGGCATCTCACTTCTGACCCGCTTTGTGGGGAATTTATTCCAATTGCCTTGTCCAAGCTGATGGAAGATGCTTCCTCTTCTGCTCTACCCACCCTTTCGTGGTAGAGCCTGAAATGCTTTCTTCCTCGCCTAGGTGTGCTGCTATTGATTGGTGCCCTATCTAGCCCGTGCTAAGGCAAAGGACTTATCTTTCCGTAATATCTTGAATCCAAACCAAAGAGCGCCTTATTCCACAGAGACAATAGAAAAGTGGAATTTTCTAGCTATGAAAAAGCCAAAAAACAGGACTTTTGGTCGACTGAAGCCAACTAGACTGATTGCTTCGTCTTATGCTTTTGGTATCTGTCTTTCCATCCAGCTTTGTTGTTTGCTTTGGGACCTGTTCTACCTTCAGTTTGGGATCTTGAGACCTTTGTTTTGGGGCCTTCTCCTTTGAATTGGCTCGCAGGAAGGAGGCCGGTATGAAACAGAATGAATTCTCACTTGCTCTCAGGCAGAAGCACTAGGAGCTATGGAATGAGGGGGCCAGATGACATTGATAGCGGAGTTTCAGTGGTAGGGTACAAGGCTTGCAGTGTGGGTCTTGGGTCCTCAACTGGTAAAAGACAAACGCTCGTCCAGTGAGTGATCAATCAAAGGGCAAAAACAAACTAAAACTTCATTCATATTCCCGGTCAAGGAGAAGCATTGGCGGAAAGGTCTTATATTATAAACGAATTGACACTGCTTCTCACCTAGTCGGGCTTAGGTTGATGCGGAAAAGCTCTTATACTAAACCGGGAGGAATTAAATTCCAAACAAAGGAAAGGATCAAGCAAAAAACTTAAGAAAGGCTACGGATCCACATTTACTCAACAAGGTCAGGCCCTCAACGAATAAAGATAAATCCTAAATTTTCTCAGGATAGCAGGGACGCATTCAAAAGCTGCCTAGCCGCTTACCTTACTAGCACGATACCGAAATGGGCCTACAACCCAAAATAAGATTCACTCGCTTCATTTATTATAATAAGTAAGATATTTCAAACTACTCAAGCGAAAGAAGGAAGAGCATTTGAATCGTGAAGGAGGCAAGGCGACAAAAATGTTGCCTATCGTTTTTCCTTTCCTTCTCTTTTTATTCTATCGGAGGAAGATGGCACTTACTCGTCTTATGTCTCCTGACGACCGTGTCTTCTATCGGCCATCTCCTAAGAATCTGCTGTCTCCTCTCCTTACTTATACTTATAGGTAGGCTGCCGTAAATGATACAGCTTCCGCCGCGGAACCGGTTTATGTTGTTGAACCACCCGCTACCGCTGAACAAGATGCCGTGGTACTTGATGCCGCTCCGGGAGGGGACTGATTGATGTTTCCTTATCCGCTGTTTCGGGATCGATTTATGTAGCTGATACAAACAACTTATTTAGCTGAACCAGTATCAGATACCATTTATGTTGCTAAATCAGCAAAAGATAAAACTTCTGCCACTGAATGAAGAATCTGATGCCGAAGGATCTACTACTTCACGTAATTATTTAATTCACTGCGTGGTGGAACGAAATATGTTTCCCGGTCGGGTGCTATCTACTAATCGGACGATTGACAAGTCTGATGTCGCTGAAGAGAAAGATATAAGTAGGCTTTCACCTAATCGGATGTTTTCCCCTGCTGGACCTATTGGTCCCAGATAAGCCCCAGAGCAAGATCGGACCTATAACAGCTTTTTTCGTAAATAGCGAAAAGGCCTAGCCAAGAATAAGCTTTTCTCCGGCATTTACCTTTATTATTTTGAAGGTCATGTCGGTCCGTAGGGTGGGGAAGGCAACTGGTAATACGCTAATCTAGTACATCAAGCCTGAAATACCCTATACTTGTACAGGGCTAGAGACTAGAGGCTCCCCGGGTAATCAATCTATGTTAAACCTCCCAGGTAAGGGAGAAGAACTAAGACTGGCATTGGCTGAAATGGAGCTTGCCCCAGGTACGAAATGCCTGCAAGGGAAGGACATCGGTCTGTCCCCGACTCCTCTGAGACTTAGACGGATAGACTCGTTAGACACGCTATTAATGGTATAAAAGGTGGGCCCCTATACTGTTAGCTCGCCTGCGCCCAGTACTCTTTCACTTTATGGCTAGCCTTAGAAGGTGCTTTAAATAAGAAGATTTCAAACTAAAGGGATGTCTCTAAGCAGCCAAGCCAAGGCCAAGAACAAGAGTAGTCCTATTTGCCTATAAGGATTCGATAAAGAGAATGTGAGTGGGCAGGAGATCCATAGACACAGAAAAGAAAGAGAAGGGGCACTCAGTTGTTTATGTGAAATCAAGGAGGTAAAATAGCAGTTCTTCTTTTTCCAAAGCCACCCGAACAAGAAAAGTACTCGCTTCCATAACGGATTGTTTACCAGAAGAAGGTTGCTTCTTTTTTATTAATACACCAAAGGAAATAGAAGATAAAGAAAAGGTGAATTGAAACCCCTTACCTAACCATCTTATCAAGGAATTACAAAAAAACAACCATCATACTCCGTTCGGGACGTGTGAAGTTGAATGTATACCTTAATAGACCCTTAGGGAATATAAGAATAAGTTAAGTAAGCGGAGCTAGCTTTTCCGAAGGGGGCTGAGCTAATGTCAGTAGGGTCCAGAAGAGGAAAAGGATTCGATCCTCCCCTACGGCTACCTTGTTGCGAAAAGAGGGTAAGCTATATTTCGTGGATTTTTCCACTCCCAGGTTTGAATCCTTCTATGTAATTCCTTAGCCCAGTAGGTTTCGGTCATGAATATTTATTCATTCCCCCGGATTAATGGATTGTCAGGAGGGTAGCTGCAACCTTACTCATTCCACTACCAATCAATAACAAAGGCGGAGTCGAACGTACTAATGTTTGCTGCTGAGGAGATAACTTGATCCCTTTGAAAAGGGTACGTAGTGCAGCTTGGGCAGCCAGGTTCAGTCGGTGGTCACTCTCCACTAGAATAGATAGATTCTTATTAAGATAGGAAGATTTAATGAAGAGGTACCGCTCTTCCCCTCATACGATGATAGAGGGGCGTTATTCGGACTTATTCCTCATTCCACTTGCTTATATATATCTGTTCACGGCACTTTGACTTTTACACGCTACGCTATCCTCCACTCTTCAATTATATCCATACCAGGTGAACACAGATGATCGACCTTCAGTGCCTGGTCAACTATTAAAGAAGAGAAGAGGAGCGGAACAATGAGAAGGAGTTCGTAGCCAACTAATCAACCCGCCTCTTCAACATCTCCATTTCCCATTCCATCTCTGGGATCCAATGCTTCTTCACCGGGCCCGCCCGATCCCATTCCAATGCCTAGTGACATAAAGAAGGGCAATAGGAGAAGCTTTTTTACTACCTCATCTGGCCCCCCTTCTTCCCCTGCTCCGCCTCGGGTAGCCCTCTTCCTTGAGTTGGCATTCGTTTACTATTACGCACTTGAACCCCTCGAAGCCCCGAAGTGGATTTCCTGGTGATATCGCGTAGGAGAACTTCCTATGTGATGCGTGCGGCTGCAGAGTCGCCTGAAAGAATTGAGAAGTTCCGCATACCAGTTTTCCATTTACTTATCCTATCTTTCGGTACTTGAGGTACAGTCCTAGGTCGCTCCTTCCTTGACGTAACCCAGCCAGATTGGGAGCAGGGGTATGGTTACTCAACAATGGTGCAATCCCCTTCCGTCTCCTTTCCCTTTCCATCCTTCACCCGGAATGAATCGGAAGTCTGCGTTATTGGTCGAAGGTAGGTAATCAAAGGATACCTTCTTGCTTCCCGAAATAACAGGTGATGAGCGAGGATGGTATTCCAGTTCAGTACTGATCTGTGTAAGCAAAATAGATATATACTTCCCTTGCCAGGTGCAGCTAGCTGTTAAGTCCCGTCCCCCTATGTCTAGGCAACCCAAGCCAACTACCACACTCCTTCCGAGTGAATGGATTCCTTTCTAGAAGGTTCCCAAGTATACATGTGATTCTGCAATGTCAAACTGGTTGTTCCCCGAGCTCCAACTGCTTGTTGAGTTCCTTCCTTGTACGCCTACTAACCCATAAGCTAAGGAAAATGCAACGAGAGCAGAAGTGACTCGAAACAAATAGGAGTACTCGACTTATGAGGGGAGACTATACATGCACATGAGATAAGGAGATTGTACGCGCATAAGATGACGTAAAGGACTATACGTGCATACATAAAAGGACTGTAGAAAGGAGAGTGGAAGTCCTAGGCTAGGCCTCCGTTTAGGGCAGGTCCTTCTTGAGCCTACTATGGTATTCCAGCCACTAAGGTCTCGCTCTGACTTGCTCACGAAGAAGAATTCTCGATCGAGAGCCCTCCAAGACTTCGCACTTTCAAGATGAGAGCTATAGGCCAAAGACGAAAGGCTAGTAGCCTGGGAGAGATCTTTGATTTACAGAAAGCAGAAGAAGCATTACACCAATGGAAGGCAATCCTTGAATCGATGGACAGAAGGAGCTGTGAGCAAACCTGTTTAGGAAGAGAAGTGTTCGAATCCGCTCCTTTTTATTCATAGTTTGAGGGAGGAATTTCACAATGTGCTATCGAATCCATCGAATGCCCTGATCAGCTCCTTACCTCGACTGGCACAGGACAGGCCAATCAAGATGGCAGAAAAACCAAAAGCGGTGAGCCGACCTACCAACGTGTTAATGTTTTATCCATTTTTTACTGTAGTCACATCCTCATAAAGAGTTATATCCGATAGGCTAATTTCAGTCTCTTAGGTGATATCGGAGCTCTTCCGTGGGGAAGCACCTAACCATATAGAAGACTCGCATCTTAGCTATTCTATGCGATCTTCCTTGAGTTCCCTCCTTTCTGGAGTTCACGACTTCTTTTAGATATCCGAATTATGAGCCGATATAGCTTCTTTACAGCCTCTCATATGGGGTGGTGGATCAATAATAGGCCTTTCTGAAGGCATAGAAACAACATATGAGGAAGATGCGGATATACAGATACGGAGGAGGAGCTCTACCCGGCGGGGTTGGCCTTCATTAGCTTAGTTATAAATCCCCTTCTATTGGTCTGAGGGTGCGCCACATGGGAGGCCTTACCGCTTGGTCGGTCCACAAAGCATTCTTTTATGTAAATGTATCTGTTGTCACGGGACATAAACATCCCAAAAAACGGAACTTACTTTTTTGAAAGCATAGAAATGAAATCCGCAATCAATGAAACCCACCTATAAACTATACTAATTTAGTAATACCAATACCGAAAACATAATATGGCAAAACAAACATGGAAAGCACAATCAGTATCAGTACGAGTGGGAGGCGCTGCTCACTTGCTTGAGCCAAGAGCGAATGATAGGAATGTAGCGGAAGAAAAAAGTGCTTTGAAGGTTCCCACGCCGTGGATTCGAACCACTCTGGAGTGACTTTCCTTTGAGTCGAAGCGTGTCTTTCTCACCTGATCTTGGATGTCTAGCTCGACGAAAAAGAAGGAGTAAATCCAGCCGTAGTAAAATCCTTAGCCATGGGAGAAAGAACCACACTTGATGTGTGAGTTGAAACTGGAACCTCTTAGTCCCTCACTACACTTGATTGGTTCAAGTCTTATATGACAGACAAAATGTTGAGCTTGGATCTGGGGACATAACATAAGTGAAATAGTGCATATTGAACTTGGTCTTTCTTTATCAAAACAATTAGGCTTAATGCTTCCTCTTCGTCTGCATCCGTACTTGATTCAATCCCAGCCTCGTAAGACTTAAGAACAAGTGAGGATTTCTTTCTTCCTCGAGGGAATTTAACAAGGTTCGTATTCATCCTGAAGAAGAGGTTTAAAAAGGCCAGACAATAAATAAGTTATAAATAATAAAAGAAAGACTTGAACTAAGGCGGCTACAGAGTTACACGAGTATGAAATCAAAAGAAAATAATGACTGGGATAGAAACAAGATATCAGGTAAAAAGGAAAATATCTTATGTCTCCCTATCCTGGACTTCAAATAGCTAGAGTGGATCTGTCAAAGCCTTATTTACAATGTTGTAACGTTTCCGAGATAGTATCCTCCCTATTAATAAATAATGCATACCCATTATGGTAAGTTTACAATCATGAAAATACCAAACGGAGAAGTCTCCTTTGCTCTAAGTAAAGCTATAGTATTTCGAGAAGGAGGTAAAGATTTACCTGTATATAGTTTAGTGGATCACTATGTGAGGCTGAAGGCAGAGGAGTACGATAAAGCAGTGATAACAAGCATATATATTCGAATCTATGTACTAGATTTTCAATCAAATAAACCATGATGAGCATATAGCTAACATGTTCATTAATGAAAAGGTGGACCCTATGAAGATAGAAACCCGTAAACATAAGTACTTCAAGTATATCAAATCACTCGAACCCAAAAGGAAACCCTTTCTTGTAGCCGATATAGAGACAGTACTCATAAACGATATTCATGTCCCCGGTAGAACCTGATGATGTTCTGTCTTAAGAGAGGTGCAATAGTCTAGAGACGTATTACAGTGAAGACTATCCATTGTTTCTCTATTCAACAATCCAAAAAAGGAGCAATAAGATGTTGTCCGTCCGTATAACATTCCTAGCTAGGAAAAGGGAATCAATAAAAACGCTTTGATGGAATTGAAACATTTATCTACTAATGAAAAGTACACGTTTCAACCGGTTTTTTAGATTAAACAACTTTTCCACTCGTAACGAGCAAGAGAAATTGATCCATTTTGACTGGGGCGGCTTTCAAGTTTTCATTTTGGCATGTCGTCTAGGAAATAAAACAGGGTTGATGACTTTCGCCGGATGAAACTTATTAAAAAACATGACGGGTCTATGAGTGGAAAATGGGGTGAGGCCGGGGTTCCTCAACCTTTTTAAAACTTTGGGCATCTATTAAGGGAATTCGGGCGATGGCTAAAATCCCCGGAAAATGAACCTTGATTCAAAGGTTTTGGGGGCATATCTTAGTAAGCAAGACGCAAGACCTGATTCGCTGCTCAGAGGAATGATAGTTCCGATTCGTAGCCCTGCTGCTCAAAAGGACAAGGATCCGCTCAGCGTAACTAATAACTTCATGGGCGGCTCGAACATTCAAACCTGAGGTGTGCCGTC